TAAAGTAGCTCCCAATACTACTGTTATTATGCCTATCAAAGCTATTCCATTCATTATGTAGGGTATAACTATGAAAAGAGGAAGAAGTCGAGCTACAAGAAAAATTCCCGCCGCTACCATAGTAGCAGCATGTATAAGAGCGGAAATAGGGGTAGGCCCTTCCATAGCATCTGGTAACCATACATGAAGGGGGAATTGGGCAGATTTAGCAACTGAACCGCAAAATAACAAGAGGGCACACAAAGTAACAAATAAAATATTAACCTCATTATTATAAATCAAGTTATTGAATATTTGAAACAAATCCCGAAATTCCAAACTCCCCGTTGTCCAATAAAGACCTAAAATTCCTAATAATAAACCAAAATCTCCTACACGATTAGTTACAAACGCTTTTTGACAAGCATTTGCCGCAATAGGACGCGTGAACCAAAAACCTATTAATAGATAAGAACACATTCCAACCAATTCCCAAAAAATATAAATTTGTATCAAATTAGAACTAGTAACTAACCCCAACATTGAAGTATTAAAAAAACTCATATAAGCAAAAAATCTCAAATATCCTTGATCATGAGACATATAATTATCACTATAAATAAGAACCAGAATGCCAACAGTAGTGATTAATATTGACATAATAGAAGTAAGTGAATCGATCAAGTAGCCAAACTCTAAAGAAAGATCATTATTTATAGTCCAAGACCATACATATTGATAGATAGAACTGTTATTGATTTGATGAATAGACAAATCGATCGAAAAAATCATAACTATACTTAACAATAAAACACTAGGAAAAACCCACATACGGCGAAGTTTTTTTGTTGCCGTGGGAAAAAGTAGAAGTCCCACCCCTATTAACATAGGAACTGGAAGTGGAATGAAAGGTAGGATCCATGAAGATTGATGTGTATATTCCATACAAAAAAATAAAGAATAAAAAATATTTGGATTCTTAATAAGTTTTGTTTCTTATTCGCTGGTTTTATATATTTTGAAAGAAAGGGTTCAGTTAATAAAAAAGTGAACATATAAATAGAATAGAATTATCTATTATTAATTAATATGAATCTTTGCACAATACTTCCAATATTGCAAAGTACTCAAAAATGGGCCACTAACCAAATTCTTAGTGAAAAATACACTTTTTTATTACTATTAATAGTAATATAATAAGATTAATTAATAGTAATATAATAAGATTAATAAATATAATAATATTAATATCATTTTTATAATTTTTTTATTAATATAATAAAAAAAAAAATAAAAATTTGAATTTTTTTTATTTATCCATTTTTTTATACAATTATACAAAAATTTATATCTATAAAGTGAGGATAAATAATTACACCAAAACTAAGAACATTAGTTTATTTTGATAGAAATCATAAAAAACAATTCATATGACCCAATAAAATAACAATTTTTTTAGTTTGTTTATTGAGAAACATTAGTTCATTTTTGAACTAATTAATTATTTTCCATTACAATAAAAAGATATCTATGTTTGGAAAAGTTTGAAAAAAAAAAAAATAGGATATTCAATGTTTTACTTTAGATAGAAAACATAGAAAAAGGAGAATTAAGATAGATGAAAAATCATGTATTCTTTAATAGATTAGATTAACAATCAATTAAGCAGGATAAAGGTTGGGTTCTTAAATGAAACTTTTTAAATGTATTTTATTCCATGTATAAATAGAACTAGAATACCAGGAAAATAGACAGAGATATAAACGTATAGTGTTCTTTTTTTTTTTTTAATTACATAAAAGATTACTAGGAACAAAAAAGAAAAAAGACTATGTAATTTTTACATATCTACATTTTTCTTATTTTAGAGCATATTAAAATATATAAAAATATATATATATATAATTAAAATATATAATTAAAATATATAGATAGATAAGATATATGGCTAATTAAAGAACAATTCGTTTTTATTTACAAATGTCTTTCACATCCAACTATAGCAATGAAAAAACTAGTATAATTTTTGAATGGCAGTTCCAAAAAAGCGTACTTCTAGATCCAAAAAAAACATTCGGAAAACTTTTTGGAAAAAAAAGAAAGGATATTGGACAGCATTGAAAGCTTTTTCATTAGCGCAATCTCTTTCTACGGGCAACTCAAAAAGTTTTTTTGTGCAACAAATACAAACGTTGAAATAATCTGAATTAGACGGACTCAAAGAATATTCTAACGTCTTTCATTTATTATTCTTTTTTTTGTATTTACATTTACAGATTCAAAATATCTAAACTAAATATATAAAAATAAATATATATATAAAAATAAATATATATATAAATTCTATAGAATAGAAAAAGAATAGAAAAAAAGAATAGAATTTAATTAGAATTCTAAAAAATTCCATATATCTTTTATTTATTACCATATATCTATTATTTATTATTAATATCTATTATTTATTATTATTATATTATTTATTTGTTTATATATTATTTATTAGTATAATTATTTATTTATTAGTATATTAGTATAATATATATAATAATCTATATATATCTATATATAAAAATATATATCTATATATATATATAAATATTCTATAATATAGAAATATAGAATAAAATATTGAATATCTAATTGTTTTTAATATATAATTGTCGATTATTATTTAATTTTTTTTAATTTATAGAATTATTTATTATTTAATATATTATATAAATAATATATTAAATAATAAATTTTAGTTTATGTATATATATTATTTATATATTATTTATTTATATATATAATTTTATATATATAATAGCAAATATGTTATATTGCTATATATATTATATATATATAAAATTTATATAAAATAAAAAATGAATATTTAATTATTTAATAATATTTAATTAGAATTTCTATGTAATTTATATGTATAATTTTTAAATATGTATAGTTTTTAAAATCAATTTATAACAATTTCTAATAATAATAAAAAAAAAAAATTATATTCTAATTTCTATTTATACTAATTTATATTTATATATTTCTAAATAACTAAATAAATTGATATTTATAAATATTAAATATATATATATAAATAGATAATTAAATATAGAATATAAATATAACATAAATAAATAAAATATTACAAAAAAAAATTGAATGTAGTGCTAAATTTTTGATCCATAAATTTACTATTTTTCTTTCATTGAAAAATAGAAATGCATTTCTTTAGATTCAGAAAATGAAATAAATACTAAATGAGTCATTAAAAACTACAAAAGAACATTTTTTTGTTACATTCCTGGATTGAAGTTAGAACTCTCTAGTCCCAAATGTTAAAACTGACACTCAAAACGAAAAAAGAACGAGAATAAGAATTCCTATTGAAATTGAAAAGTTAAATTTTTTTTTTATTTATTTTATAATATTTCTAATATATTAGAAATACTAATATACTTATATTATTTTTAATATTATATTATAATATTTCTAATATACTTCTAATATACTTAGAATATAATTTAGAATATAATTTATTTTATAATATTAATTTATTAATATAAATTAATATAAAATTAATATAATAAATAGAAAATATTAGAATTTAGAATATTCTAATTTATATTTTATATTAATTTATATATATAATCATATTATAATATATATAAAATTTATAATATTATAATTTATATATATAATAATAATTTATATATATAATAATATATAATATGTATATAAAATATATATAATAAATAATAAAATTCTTTAAATTTTTAATGTTTACTAATTACTAAACAAATATTGCTTTTGAATTGACTCTTTCAATCTAGACGATTGACTAAAAATTGGTTATTATGATTTTGAGTAAGCCGCTATGGTGAAATTGGTAGACACGCTGCTCTTAGGAAGCAGTGCTAGAGCATCTCGGTTCGAGTCCGAGTGGCGGCATGGCATCTTATCTTCTAAAAGAGTAAGTCCTATAATGAATTCAATTCCCGATTTATTTTCTAGTATTCCGACCTTTTTTTTATATGATATTTTCAACTTTAGAGCATATATTAACTCATATATCGTTTTCGGTCGTATCAATTGTAATTTCAATTCATTTGATAACCTTATTAGTCAATGAAATCGTAGGATTATATGATTCGTCCGAAAAAGGCATGATAATAACTTTTTTCTGTATAACAGGATTGTTAGTTACTCGTTGGATTTTTTCCGGCCATTTACCATTTAGTGATTTATATGAATCATTAATCTTCCTTTCATGGGGTTTTTCCATTTTTCATATGGTTCCGTATTTTAAAAAGCATAAAAACCATTTAAGTACAATAATAGCCCCAAGTGTTATTTTTACCCAAGGCTTTGCTACTTCGGGTCTTTTAACCGAAATGCATCAATCTGCAATATTAGTACCCGCTCTACAATCCCATTGGTTAATGATGCACGTAAGTATGATGATATTGGGCTATGCAGCTCTTTTATGTGGATCATTATTATCAGTAGCTATTTTAGTCATTACATTTCGAGAAGTCATAAGGATTTTTGGTAAAAGGAATAATTTGTATTTTTTAAATGAATCATTTTCTTTTGCTGAGATCAAATATCTGAATGAAAGAAACAATGTTTTAAGAAACAATGTTTTACGAAAAACTTCTTTTTTTTCTTCTAGAAATTATTACAGGTCTCAATTTATTCAACAATTGGATCGTTGGAGTTATCGTATTATTAGTCTCGGTTTTATCTTTTTAACGATAGGTATTCTTTCGGGAGCAGTATGGGCTAATGAGGCATGGGGATCGTATTGGAATTGGGATCCAAAGGAAACTTGGGCGTTTATTACTTGGACCATATTCGCAATTTATTTACATACTAGAAAAAATAAAAAAGTGGAAGGTGTAAATTCTTCAATAGTGGCCTCTATGGGCTTTCTTATAATTTGGATATGTTATTTTGGGATCAATCTATTAGGAATAGGACTACATAGTTATGGTTCATTTACATCTAATTGAATTAAAGTAAGTAAAAGACCTGACAAATGCAAATATAGTAAGCATATATATAATCATATATATATATAAGAAAAATATATATAAGAAAAAAAATATATAAGAAAAAAAACTTCCTATAAACCGTCGAGAACCCTTTAAATCAAGTAATGTAGTGATTCAAGGGGTTCTCAAAAACAACAAACATATTTGATTACAATTCCAATTCATTTTTTTTTAACTTAATCCAACGAAAAAATCTTTTTTGTTTCATTGTACAGAGGGTTTATTTATCTTTTTGATTTTTTGGTTTTATTCATGAAAACTATCTATCAAAAATTAGATAGAATAGCTTCAACCTTGTCAACTGAGAATGATAAAATGAAATCCGGATAAATACCAATACCTATTACAGGTATAAGGATAGAAATAGAAATAAATAACTCTCGCGGCCCAGAATCGAAAAAATAAGAGTTTGATGTATTAAAAAGGTTGTATCCATAGAACATCTGCCGTAACATAGATAATGAATAAATAGGAGTTAATATCATTCCAATTGCTGTTACAAAAGTAATTAGTATTTTTGTCATTAAAAGATATTTTGGGCTGGTAATTATTCCCCAAAAAACTATCAATTCTGCAACAAAACCGCTCATGCCTGGCAATGCAAGAGAAGCCATTGATAAGATACTGAAAACCGTGAATATTTTTGGCATTGGGATAGCCATTCCGCCCATTTCGTCGAGATAAAGAAGACGTAATCTATCATAACTAATTCCCGCCAAGAAAAAAAGCGCAGCGCCAATAAATCCATGAGAGATTATTTGTAAAATGGCCCCATTGAGCCCCGTATCACTTATAGAACCAATTCCTATAATTATGAAACCCATATGAGATACCGAGGAATAAGCTATTCTTTTTTTTAAATTACGTTGACCAAGAGATGTTGAAGCTGCGTAGATTATTTGAATTGAACCTAATATAATTAACCAGGGGGAAAATATAGAATGAGCGTGGGGTAATAATTCCATATTAATTCGAATCAATCCGTACGCTCCCATTTTTAATAAGATTCCGGCTAAAAGCATACAAGTGCTGTAATGTGCCTCTCCGTGGGTATCTGGTAACCATGTATGTAAGGGTATAATCGGCGATTTGACAGCAAAAGCAATAAGAAATCCCATATAGAATATTATTTCCAGCGCTACAGGATACGATTGATTAGTTAATGTTTCAAAATTTAATGTTGGTTCATTAGAACCATATAAACCGATACCTAGAATTCCCATTAATAAAAAAATAGAACTTCCCGCAGTGTACAAAATAAACTTGGTAGCTGAATACAAACGTTTCTTTCCCCCCCACATGGATAAAAGTAGATAAACGGGAATTAATTCTAATTCCCACATGATGAAAAAAAGTAAAATGTCTTGAGAAGAAAATGGTCCTATTTGACCGCTATACATTGCTAACATCAGGAAATGGAATAATCGGGATTCTCGAGTAACCGGCTGAGCCGCTAAAGTAGCTAAAGTGGTGATAAATCCCGTCAGTAAAATAGGTCCTATAGAGAGTCCATCTATTCCGAATCTCCAGTAAAAATCAAAAAAATGGATCCATTTATAATTTTCCGTCAGTTGGATTAATGGATCATCCAATTGGAAATGATAACAAAATGCATAGGTTGTTAGAAGCAGATTCATTAAGCATATACAAATTGTATACCACCGAATTACCTTATTTCCTCTATGCGGAAATAAGAAGATTAAGGAACCCCCAGCTATTGGCAAAACTACAACTATTGTTAACCAAGGAAAATAATTCGTGATAAAAATAAGATACATTTGGGCCAGAAAAACCCGTGCTCAAAATAGAAAAAAAAAATATTTTTTCTATTTTGAGCGCGGGTTTTTACCAGTAAAAAAAATGTATTCGTGTGGTGTTTTTTGAAACGTATCAATAAGCTAGACCCATGCTTCGAGTTGTTTCATGCCATAAATAAACTCGAACACTTAAGAAATCCGTCGGACAGGCGGATTCACACCTCTTACACCCAACACAGTCCTCTGTTCTTGGGGCAGAAGCAATTTGCTTAGCTTTACATCCGTCCCAAGGTATCATTTCTAATACATCTGTGGGGCAGGCTCGAACACATTGAGTACATCCTATGCATGTATCATAAATCTTTACTGAATGTGACATTGGATCTATAGTAATTTTTGAACATGAGAAATTTTAAATTTTCGATCCAGTAAATAAAAAAACTCGTAAATGAATCATATATTTAGACACCAGATGAATCAATGATTTACCAGAATTTTGCTAATCAAAATCGACTTCTGGATCAATTCATAAGAAGAGGGCCAAGATACTTTGATTTCTTACGTTTTCGCAAACATGATCATAAGTTGTGTAGCATACATGCTAATTTGAATTGATGAATATTACAATCTTCTAAATTCGACTTTTTTTTTTTTGATTAATTATGATTAATACTATTTATTCAACAAATTCGATTGATTGATACGAGTTGATTTTCTGTTACGATAAATTGAGGAAACAATAGCCGGTCCGATAGCTGCTTCAGCGGCTGCAATAGCTATAACAAAAATTGAAAAAATATTTCCTTTTAATTGGCGACTATCAAAAAAATCAGAAAAAGTTACGAGATTTATATTAACTGCATTCAATATAAGTTCAAGACACATAAGGGCTCTAACCATATTTCGGCTCGTGATTAATCCATAGATACCGATAGAAAATAAATAGGCACTCAAAACAAGTACATGTTCGAGCATCATTGACCAACTCCTTATCAATTTCGATTCATTTCAATATGAACAACAATTCAACGGATTCGATTGACTAAAGAATATAATAAGTCTGGACAAAAAGAATATATTGGCAATAAATCAAAAAAAAAAATTATTTTCTACATAAACACTCTTTCATGTTCACATAGAATTCAACGGAAATAAATGTGATAAAATAGAACAAAATTGAATTTGGATTTATATTGCTAGTTCGAAAGATTTCTTACTGGCGAGCCACGACAATTGCACCTATCAAAGCAGCTAAAAGAATTATTGAAATGAGTTCGAATGGAAGAAAAAAATCTGTTGATAAATGAATTCCAATTTGTTGACTATTGCTTATCAAATCTTGCTCTATAATCTGATTTGGTTTTGTAGTCCAAATAATCCCGTACCATGATGTATCTGGAATAGTAGTTATTAGTGAAACAAAAATACTTGTACAAACCATCAAAGTTATTCCATCCCCAACGGTCCAAATATGAAAATCTTGGTAATATTCTGAACCATTCATGAACATCACAGCAAATAGGATTAAAACGTTTATAGCTCCCACGTAAATAAGTAGCTGTGCTGCAGCTACAAAATGGGAGTTTGCTAAAATATAGAATAAAGATATACAAACAAGAACCAGTCCCAACGAAAAGGCAGAAAAAATTGGGTTGGTAAGTAATACTACTCCTAGACTTCCTAATACAAGACCTGATCCCAGAAAGACTAAAAGAAAATCATGTAGCGGTTCAGGCAAATCCATTATATGTAAAATAAGAGATAAATAAATACAAATTTCATGACCTTATTGATACAACCAGGAAAAATTTTTATATACTAAATTTCTCTCCGCATTGAATTAAATCAAATAAATCGTAAGGAGTGTGAATTGATATAGGTACAGTTATAGGACCAATGTCACTCCATTCTTTATACGAAAGAGTAGTTCGAAACTATACTAAAACTAGACTATATATATTTATTTATATTTATTTGTATTTAGTTTAGTATATTTATCTTTTTTATTCTACTAATTATATGTATATATTCTATATATATAGAATATAATATATAGAATATGATTTGATTTATATGATTTTCTTTTTTCTATTTATAATAATAAAATTATTATAAATAATTTTATTTTATTTGAATTGTTCGAATTGTATAATCATCAATTACTGACATTGGTAAACGGCCTAAAGCAATTTGATTATAATTCAATTCGTGACGATCATAAGTCGAAAGTTCATATTCTTCAGTCATTGATAAACAATTTGTTGGACAATACTCAACACAGTTACCACAAAATATACAGATTCCGAAATCAATACTGTAATTAAGCAATCGTTTCTTTCGAATATCAGTTTCCAGTTTCCAATCAACAACGGGTAGATCTATAGGACATACACGAACACATACTTCACAAGCAATGCATTTATCAAATTCAAAATGGATTCGACCGCGGAAACGTTCCGATGTGATTAATTTTTCATAAGGATATTGAATAGTTACGGGTAAACGATTTGCGTGGGATAGGGTAATCATGAAACTTTGACCAATGTACCTTGCAGCTCGGACTGTTTGTTGACCATAATTCATGAACCCAGTTACCATAAGGAACATATCGTGAATATCTATGAATATTTTTGTTTTTTTTTCTTTCTCTTGTTTGAGACAAGTTATGAATAGAGAAAATTAATCTTTTACAGTGAAAACAGTTGAGACGAAGTTGTTAATAATAGATTACCGAGAGAAATAGGTAAAAGAAACTTCCATCCAAGATTTAATAATTGGTCCATTCGTAGTCTAGGCAAAGTCCATCTTGTTGTGATCGAAACGAACAAGAATAAATAAGTTTTAGCTAATGTAATAAAGATACCAATTGTAGTTCCAAAAACTCCATATGTTTTATTTATTTCAAAAAGCTCAGAAACGAATATGTACGGAATCGAGATATTCCAACCGCCCAAGTAAAGAACTGTTACAAATAATGAAGAAATTAATAGGTTTAAATAGGAAGCAACGTAAAATAAACCAAATTTTATACCCGAATATTCGGTTTGATAACCTGCTACTAGTTCTTCTTCTGCTTCTGGTAAATCAAAAGGTAATCTTTCACATTCTGCTAGGGAAGAAATTAAAAAAATGACGAAACCTATAGGTTGACGCCACAAATTCCATCCCCAAAAACCATATTTTGATTGCGCATCAACTATATCAACTGTACTTAAACTGTTAGATAATCCTAGTCGGTGATAACATTACTGTTCTCATCGCTATTACAGAACCGTACATGAGATTTTCACCTCATACGGCTCCTCGAAAGCCTTAAATAAATCTAAGCACCGGGCCGATTTTTTATCTCTTTATTGATATATCCCTAAGATAGATAAGATTAAAATCTATCGGACGGTGCTGAATTAGACCAATTGAATTCTGTCTGTTCTAATAAATAATTAAAGATAATTAAATAATAAAGAGAAATCTATTTTAATAATTTTAATAAAAGATATAAAAAATATTAATAAAAGATATAAAAAGTACTTCTGAATTGATCTCATCCCTTAAAAATCAAAATTTGAATTTGTTGAGTAATAACTGAATTCTTCAATAAAATACTCTTTTAGTATTATTAATAACCCATCGTTTTCGATTACGAAAAATAATTAGACATTAGTTTCTGAATTATGACATCAATTCTATCTCCATGAATATGGATATAAGAAAAAAGGGATCGCTCTTTTTTTTATTGTTTTTTTTTATTTCTATTTTTTTTTTTCGTTCCTATTCTTCTTTTGTTTGTGTGAAAGGGGGACTTAAAAAAAATTAAAGGATTATTTCGTTCCTGATAGTCATTTATTTAATCAGTGGATAGGAGCATACTCTGGATCGGAATTGTGGGGAGTACTGCTTGATTTTTTCTACCAACTTAAAGCCCTAATTAGTATTCTTTTTCGATTATGCGGAAATGCTCTTTTCGATAATTTACATAATCTGCGTTACTAATCCTTTGCGTATCTTGGTGTTTCTAACCATCCACTCATTTTTTTATTTAACCCCCTTATTTTTGTTACTACATGTATAATAATTCATACAAACGGTAGTGAAAACTCAATAAGGTTGGTCTTTTGAGCCCGCTTCAAGACAGGATGACTAACCACCCAATCTTGGGGTAAACGGACTCTTCTGCTTATAATTTTTTTTTTTCACTTAATTCTTATACATAGAAAATGAGACTCAATATTTTTACTGCAAATTCAAATCATCCTACTATATATTAAATATTTTTTAATATTAATTTTTATTAATTTTGAAATCTAAATTTACATAAATATAAATTCAATAGAAGCTGTTTTATTTCACTCATATAACTATCTGATTTAGTTCTTCAATCCTAATTGCGAATAATAATGAAAATGAGGATATAATATCTATTCAATTTATTCTATCCCTTTCCCATAAAGTCCTATAGAGCATAGCATGGAAAAAAAAGTTTCTGTCTTAACGAATCGCACGTAGAGATATTGATAACACACATAGAGTTAATGGTATTTCATAACTAATCGATTGAGCAGCAGCTCGTAGACCACCCAAAAAAGAATATTTATTATTTGAACCATATCCCGACATAAGCAGTCCAATGGGAGCAATACTCGAAATAGCAATCCATAAAAAAACACCGATATTGAGATCAGCTAAAACAAAGTTATAGCCAAAAGGAATTACCGAATAGCTTATTAGAATTGATATGACGGATATGGATGGTCCGATACTGAATAAACGAATATCTCCCCTAGATGGAATAAGATTCTCTTTGAAAAGTAGTTTTGTTCCATCTGCTAGAGCTTGAAGAACTCCCAAAGGACCGGCGTATTCAGGTCCAATACGCTGTTGTATCCCTGCGGATATTTCTCTTTCTAACCATACAATCGCTAGTACACTTATTGTGATTCCCAATACAAGAATCAAAATAGGGGCAAGTACCCATAGAATTCCATAGACCTCTTTTAAAGATTCCAATCTGGAAAAAGAATTGATATCTTGTACTTCTGTTGTCTCAATTATCATTTCAACGATCAACTTCTCCCATAATGATATCTATGCTACCTAGTATTGTCATAATATCGGCCAATTTCATTCTTTTAACTAATTGAGGAAGAATTTGCAAATTGATAAAACCCGGTGGACGAATTTTCCATCTCCAAGGAAAACCATTCTGATCCCCTATTAGAAAAATTCCTAATTCTCCCTTTGGGGCTTCAACTCTTACATAAAGTTCTTGTTTCGGCAATTCAAAAGTAGGAGACGGTTTTTTACTAATGAATCGATATTCAAAATCATTCCATTCTGGCTCCTTTTCTCTATCAAAGCAGCGGATTTCTAAATTCTCATACGGTCCGCCCGGAATTCCTTCCAGAGCCTGTTGAATAATTTTTATGGATTCCATCATTTCACCCATTCGAACTAAATAACGAGCTAATGAATCTCCTTCTTTTTGCCATTGAACTTCCCAATCAAATTCCTCGTAACACTCATAATTATCAACTTTACGTAGATCCCATTGTATTCCGGAAGCCCGAAGCATTGGTCCTGATAAACCCCAATTTATTACTTCCTCTCCACCAACAATGCCTACTCCCTCAACCCGTTCTAAAAAAATAGGATTTCGCGTAATAAGTTTTTGATATTCAACAATCCCTGTTAAAAAATAATCGCAGAAATCCAAACCTTTATCTATCCAACCATAAGGTAGATCAGCCGCTACTCCTCCGATACGAAAAAAATTATGCATCATTCTCATACCTGTCGCAGCTTCGAATAGATCATATATTAATTCTCTTTCTCTGAAAATATAGAAGAAAGGAGTTTGTGCACCAATATCTGCCATAAAAGGTCCCAGCCATAGTAGGTGAGAAGCTATACGACTCAACTCCAACATAATTACTCGGATATAGCTGGCTCTTTTAGGTACTTGAATATTTCCCAACTGTTCTGGTCCGTTTACGGTTATTGCTTCTGTGAACATAGTAGCTAAATAATCCCAACGTGTTACATAAGGTAGATATTGTATAATTGTTCGGTTTTCCGCAATTTTTTCCATCCCTCTATGTAAATAACCCAATATTGGTTCACAATCAATAACATCCTCACCATCCAGAGTAACAATAAGTCGAAGAACACCATGCATTGATGGGTGGTGAGGGCCCATATTGACTATCATAAGGTCTTTTCTTGTAGCTGGGACATTCATAGGTTTTTCCTCAATTCAGTCTTCCATAAATTGCTTAAAACAAAAAAAAAATAAGTTCATCAAAATTCAAGATCTAATAAATCGAATAATTCAAAATGACTCTTCAAATTAACGAATTTGTGATTTCCGAATATCCAACTGATTTATTAATTTTTTATAACGTATTCCATTTTTCTTTGACAAATAAGACATTAGTCGTTGACGTTTTCCCCGAATTTTATGTAAACCTCTTTGAGATAAATAGTCTTTTCGGTGCAATTCCAAATGTGAAGTAAGTCTTCGTATCTTATTGGTGAAATTGAATACTTGAAATTCAACCGATCCCGGGTTTTCTTTTTGTTTTTCTTGTGAAATAACTGGTATAAATGAATTTTTTTTTACCATAAAATGAAAGCGCCCCCCCTTTTTTATAGATATTTTTATTGATTATAGATATTTTTATTGATCAGTAATAGTAATGACACTAATTTTGAATTGGGTATATACAATAATCTTAATTTCTTTAAGAATTTCTCTGATTTTTTTTTTTCAAATCAAATTTATTATTATTAATCAATCTAATTCAAATAGGTATACAAAATACTATATTTATGCATTAAAAAAATTGTAGACTTAAAATAAGACGATTCGATTTTGTTGATTTATTTTTCTATCTAATGGATACATCATTGAATTAGTATCGTGCCTCCGAATAGAAATTAACACAATGCGTGTGTGCATCTATGTGTGGATCCATTTATTTGTCTTCGCATACCAGATATGTTTTCGCATAACAGATATGTTATAGTAAATAGAAGAAATGAAAATGTAGATTAACGAATTTTCAATCGCGGATACATATGTATCCTTACTATACTGAAACGGCTTCCATTATTGGTATCAAACCAATAGCGATTCATACAAGCTAAATCTTCTAATCGGTAATTTGGCCAAAGAAATAATTTTAAATTAATTAGTTTTTTTTTATCTCTATCAAGACCTTTATTTTTAGCCAAAACTTGACAGCAATTATTTACTTTATTCTCATTGTAAAATGTTGTGTTTCTATGCACACTATTTCTATTCCTAGGATTGAAACAAATTCGAATTCTCAATTCTCTACGACGTCGAGCGGATAAAATATTTTCCGGAACAAGCAAATGATAATTATTTTTTTCGTTATTTTCAGTCATCTTTTGATGTCTTGTTCTTGTAATGGATTTATCAAAATTCTTCTTATTAACACGACTTTTTTCTCGATATCTTTGATTAATTTGGTGCTTACTCTTATGAATCAATGAAAGGCCTATGGTTTGATACATAATAAATTGTTCATCGTTTTTTCTAGGCATACGAACTGGTTCGATAATCAACATTGCTTTTTTAATCAATTCTGTATTTTTCTTCAATCCTGTAAGAGTTAAATCCTTTTGATTCTGAATCATCATAATATCTAGACTTAGTTCTCCTCTTTGAATAGAGGATATAGCAATTTCTTTTAGATTTATCAGTCTAATCAGGAGACAATATACTTTGATATTATTCAATATTCTTTGATTTAAGGAATCATGCCAATTCAATTGAAAAAACAAATACTTTCTTATGAAGAAATTAAGTTCTGCTTCTATCTTGGTCTTGTATTTGTTTTTCTTTATACCCTTTTTCCTGTCCGATCCTGCATAATCTTCTTCAACATCTTTTTCTTCGTTTGAGAGAGATGATTCAAGATCTATTCGACCTGCGTATTCTGCTTTTGCTGGATTTCGAGTCTGTAAATCTAATTCAAAAGATTTTTTTTTTTTCGATGGTCTAAAAATATCTATTATTTTTTTCTTTCCACTAATGTTTTTATTTTCACTAACATTTTTATTTACATTAAAATTGAAAAAAAGTAATTTGATTGGTATGATCCACGGGTTATTCATATATGCATTATAAAATATCACAAATTTTGAAAAGAACCAAAATTGCGGATTCGATATGGAACGATTTAGTATTTCTACATTCATTCCCATCCAATCAAAACAAAACCTTTTTTTTTTTTTATTGGATGGGTTGATTTCTTTATGAATCCTAAAATAATAATCGGTATCGATCCCGGCTTCAAAATCAACTTTATTTCTAATACAAAACTTCAGAATTTTCCAATCAAAATACTTTCTATCTAGATTTTTTTCCATATCTAGAATATCATCTTCTACTATATAATTCTTGATAGAGATATCACCCGTCATGTCAACGAATTTTTGTTTACGCGTGTTGTAATTATAAGAAATCGCGTTCTTTTTATTTGCTTGGAATGGTGATCTATATCCATAAATATAGGAGTCCTTCTTATCTGCATAATTAATATATTTATATGATAAAAGATCATATCCATATTGTTTTTTAAATTTATTTTTTTGATTTTTTAATGAGTCTACTTTTTGTTTTTTGTAAGGAATTAATCGGGTTTTTTCATATGAATAACATTTGGTTAAATCTTTATTTTGAGACACACGACGTTCATTGATTCTATTTCTCCATTTTTGTGGTACTAATCTAGACCATCTTCTCCCAGATAAATCATATTGATAATGACCCTTTAACCAATTTGTCCATTGATTCATTACAGAATCGGGAGGGTTCTTATGTCTTAATTTGGAATGAAATATTCCTTGTACTCCAAAAAAATAATCTTTTATTTCATTCTTAAGAAAAAAAGATCTTCCATGATATTCAAAAAAAGATCTTAACTTATAGTTATATATGTTAATAACTTGGGTTTGTGATAATTTATAAAATATATATGCCTGTGACAAGGCGGATACGTCACAAGAATTCTGCGAATTCATATTCGTAATATTATAAATTGATTTTTTGATAATCGAAATAAAGTGAATTATACTTTGATTTGTTTTATCAGTTCTTTCTGTATTTGCTTCATTATTGTAAATTGATTTCTTTATAATTTTTTTTTTTGATTCAAGAAAAAGTTGTATATTGATCCTAGGAATACTAATGATACATACAAAGATATCTATGTATACCCTTTCCATGAAAAATTTTAAAAAAGAATGCGATTTACGCGCTAATCGAACATTTCTTCTTTGTAATATCTGCCAAATATTTTTTTGTAATTCTAATCTTTTAGTATCATAAGTTGTTTTGTTCGAACTAATATTTATCTCTGAAGTTATAAACTCCTTTTTCTTTGTTTTTGTTATTTTTTCTATTTGCTTTATGATTGTCTTTGTTTTAACATTTAGATCTTTTATTTTTTTTTCTGTCAATGAAAAATTTGTCCAATTAATAGATTGAATTGGAATGGATGATTCGTAAATCATTGGATTATTGTTACTGAGTGTTGAATCTTTTTGGCTTTCACTCAATTCATATATTTCTTTGAATAAAAATAGAAATAGAGGATTTGAGAATTGTTTTATTTTTTCTTTTAGAAATAGAATACTTTTAAGAATCCTTTTGATGATCCATTTTGCTGTTTCTTTTGAGATATTTAGAAACATTTTTGTTCTTTCATTTAAAACTTTTATAATTAAAAAACAATTCTTTTTCCATTTTTTCTTTTTTTTTTTGAGTTCTTTAAAAATGGGATCAAAAAATGAAAGTCGATTTCGGGGAGAAGAAGAAAAGGGCAATTCGACTTCCATTCCCCAAACTGTTAAAAAGCAAAAATCCATTTTTTTCGCTTTTTTTTTTTTCATTGGACCCTTTTCCTTTTCAGTGGATCGTAGCTTCGGTCTGTGCCAAGGTTTCAGACGAAAAGGAAATAAGATCTTTATCTGAATACCGTCTGTTAGCCAGTCTTTTGGAAATTCTGTTTCGGATAATTGAACACCATTATAGGTGCATTTAATATACATTTCTCTATTCCAATCCCTCAAATCCTCTGACCATTCGGGAAATTGAAATAATAGTATACGAACTATATTTTTAGTTATTATCAATGAAGGTAATATAATATATTTTCTAAGAATTGATTGGGTTATTAATAAAAAACCTCTTATTGCTTGAGCAAATAAAATGTTATCCCAGGCTTCTGCTATTTCTATACGTATTTTTTCCTCTTTTTCGGATTTTTTTCTTTTGTCCTCTTCTTTTTTCTCAATTTCTTTTTTCTTTTCCTCTGTATAATCCGAAATTTGAAATTCTGTCTTTTTACGCATCCAATTTTTGAACATAAAAAATATTTTCATTGGCTCGAAAATATCAAAAGAAAAGAACGAGGCTTTCTCAATTTTGTCCAAAAAAAGAGGCGAATGCACACTTGCTTGAAAGAATTTCCAAGTAACTGTTTTACGTCTTTGAGCGCGTATAGATCCTTTGATTATGTCTCGCCGAAAATCCGGTTGTTGTGAATAATCTATTAAAGCCAATTCATCTTTTTGATCAGAATTATCAGTATCCCCGGTATCAGTATAGGTATCGTCATTTTCTAAGTTAGCAGTAAAAATCACTACACGTTTGGCTTTTCTGGAACGAATATCATGATCCTCCGCTTC